GCAACCCCTTGGGGTTATCCTGCGCTTGGAAGAAGAAGTAGAAAAAGGAATAAATATAGTGATAGTTTGATTCTTCGTCGCCGTAGTAAATAGGAGAATATTGAAAATAGAATATGTTTCCTCATCTTTACAAAAAAAAAGGAGTAATTAGCTGTGACACGTTCACTAAAAAAAAATCCTTTTGTAGCTAATCATTTATTGATAAAAATTGCGAAGCTCAACACGAGGGCAGAAAAAGATACAATCGTAACTTGGTCCCGGGCATCTACCATTATACCCACAATGATCGGCCATACAATTGCTATTCATAATGGAAAGGAACATTTGCCTATTTATATAACAGATCGTATGGTAGGTCACAAATTGGGAGAATTTGCACCTACTCTGAATTTCCGGGGGCATGCGAGAAACGATAATAAATCTCGTCGTTAATATATTAATTAATAAAGTGGATATGGGTGCTCATCGTTTATTGGTGGGAGGTGAACCTTATGATAAAGAGTGACCCAGATGTAGAAGTATACGCTTTAGGTCAACATATACGTATGTCTGCTCATAAAGCGCGAAGAGTAATTGATCAGATTCGTGGGCGTCCCTACGAGGAAACACTTATGATACTAGAACTCATGCCTTATCGAGCGTGTTATCCCATTTTAAAATTAGTTTATTCTGCAGCAGCAAATGCTAGTCACAATATGGGATTCAACGAAACGGCTTTAATCATTAGTCAAGCCGAAGTTAATGAAGGTACTAGCATGAAAAAGTTAAAACCCCGAGCCCGAGGACGTAGTTATCCGATAAAAAGACCCACCTGTCATATAACTATTGTATTGAAAGATACATCTAAAGAGAAAAACTATTTCATATGGTTAAGAAAATATGGATGGGTATATAAAGATAAGTATAAAGATGTCAGAGAGAGGTATCTATATATGATGGATCATATGCTATATCGTAACAGAATGACGTGGGCTAATAGAGAAATGATATGGCCTTATAGAGATAGCGAGGTGCTATGGGACAAAAAATAAATCCACTCGGTTTCCGACTTGGTACAACCCAAAGTCATCATTCTGTTTGGTTTGCACAACCAAAAAGTTATTCCGAGGGTCTCCAGGAAGATCAAAAAATACAGGATTGTATCAAGAATTATGTACAAAAAAATAGGAAAATATCCTCGGGTGCCGAGGGAATTGCACGCATAAAGATTAAAAAAAGAATCGATCTGATCCAGGTCATAATATATATGGGATTCCCAAAATTGTTCATAGAGGGCAGCCCGCGAGGAATTGAAGAATTACAGAGCAATGCACAAAAAGAATTTAATTCTGTGAACCAAAAACTTAACATTGCTATCACAAGAGTTGAAAAACCGTATGGACAACCTAATATTCTTGCAGAATTTATAGCCGAACAATTAAAGAATAGAGTTTCGTTTCGAAAGGCAATGAAAAAAGCTATTGAATTAACTGAAAAAGCAGATACAAAGGGAATTCAAGTACAAATTGCAGGGCGTATCGACGGAAAGGAAATAGCACGTGTCGAATGGATCAGAGAAGGTAGGGTTCCCCTACAAACCATTCGAGCCAAAATTGATTATTGTTCCTATACAGTTCGAACTATCTATGGGGCATTAGGAATCAAAATTTGGATATTTGCAGACGAGGAATAATGGGCCTTTCGTTGTCTTTCTGTTCCATCCATCCGGCAATTGAATAAAAAATCACAAACTCGTTCATTTTTTTCCGTTCAATCAAAAAAATGAGAATTTTTTCGAATTCTTAATTCTATAGGGTTGAATAACAATTCGATTGACTCCATCTCCATATAATTGCTATGCTTAGTGTGTGACTCGTTGGTTTTTTATTTAGAGTTAGGTTAGGATTAAAAAACAAAGGGCCATCCCCTAGTATGAACTAATAACTATATAACTAATAACCAGCTCATTGCTTCGTATTATCTGGATCCAAGGAACCAGTCGCTATATGATGTATTGATCATATTGTTGTAGCAACTGAAGCATTTTTTTTTACATAAAAGAAAAATCAATCTATAAGGTTGTGAAGCAAAAACAAAGGGATATGGATAAATGGAGGGGTGAGAGAAAGAAAGAAAAAGAATAGCAATGATATATGATTCCAATATGTATGGTCTATGAACTATCTTATAAAAGGCAATGTAATAAAGCATTAATGTATTCGTCCATAATTAATAATTAGATTCGATGAATATGAATACAATTTATACGAAAAATAAAAAAGAATAAAGAGCGCCGAGTCAATAAAGACTGAGAAGATTGATTCAGGAACAAATTTTATTAGGAGCTCCATTGCAGAGTTCGGGCCTAGTCATTAATCGAGAAGCGATGGGAACGACAGAACCTGTGACTGAGGAAGATTCCCTTGAAAACGAATCCTAATGATTCATTGGGTGGGATGGCGGAACGAGCCAAGAACCAATTCATTTATTCTGATAGGTCATGGAACGCCCCTACGAATGAAAGGGATGTTGAAAGAGCAAATATTCGCCCGCGAAAGCCTTACTGGATTGCTAAGTTTTGGGCAATTCAATAAAAATAAATAAAATAAAGGTAAAAATAAATGAAGATTCATTAATTATAAAATGGAATTTATCATTTTATTTTATTCCTACGTGTACGTGACAGATTATATCTCAAAAAATTCCATGATTCATTATTCATTCAATTCAAAATATATACAATATTATTTAATCGTTTCATTCGCGAGGAGCTGGATGAGAAGAAACTCTCATGTCCAGTTCTGCAGTAGAGATGGCATTGAGAAACAACCATCAACTATAACCCCAAAAGAACCAGATTTCGTAAACAACATAGAGGAAGAATGAAGGGAATATCTTATCGAGGCAATCGAATTTGTTTCGGCGGATACGCCCTTCAGGCACTTGAACCCGCTTGGATCACATCTAGACAAATAGAAGCGGGGCGACGAGCCATGGCACGATATGCGCGTCGTGGTGGAAAAATATGGGTACGTATATTTCCAGACAAACCTGTTACAGTAAGGCCTACCGAAACACGTATGGGTTCGGGGAAAGGATCTCCCGAATATTGGGTATCCGTCGTTAAACCGGGTCGAATACTTTATGAAATGGGTGGAGTATCAGAAATTGTAGCCAGAGAAGCTATTTCTATAGCTGCGTCCAAAATGCCTATACGAACTCAATTCGTTATTGCGGGATAGGGATATGGAACGAAAGGAAAGGGGCCTTGTGATGAAAAAACCGCAGTTTTTTTATTTCTGGACAAACAATCTTTCTTCTTTTTTTCTTCGCCCTTTAGTTAGTTAGCATTGAAAGAAAAAAGAGAAAAATAATAAGAATGATATGATTCAACCTCAGACCTATTTAAATGTAGCGGACAACAGCGGGGCTAGAGAATTAATGTGTATTCGAATCATAGGAGCTAGTAATCGCCGATATGCTCATATTGGTGACGTTATTGTTGCTGTAATCAAAGAAGCAGTTCCCAATATGCCTCTACAAAGATCAGAAGTGATCAGAGCTGTAATTGTACGTACATGTAAAGAACTCAAACGTGACAATGGTATGATAATACAATATGATGACAATGCAGCAGTTGTCATTGATCAAGAAGGAAATCCCAAAGGAACTCGAGTTTTTGGTGCGATCGCTCGGGAATTGAGACAGTTGAATTTTACTAAAATAGTCTCATTAGCTCCTGAGGTATTATAAATAGATTCTAAATAAATACTAATAGATGAAAACATAATAAAACATAAAAAAAGGGAGGTTCATAGTAAGATATCTGAACTGAATTAGATTCCATTAATTAGTAGAATGCATTAGTAGATTGTTTCTCACGCATATACCTTTAATAATTCATGAAAAAAAAAGAGTAGAGCATGCTGATTATATAAAAACCCGGAGGCACCAATAATTATAGTTCATCATGGGTAGGGACACTATTGCCGAAATAATAACTTCTATACGAAATGCTGACATGGATAAAAAAGGAACGGTTCGAATAGCATCTACAAATATCACTGAAAACATTGTTAAAATACTTCTACGCGAAGGCTTTATCGAAAATGTGAGAAAACATCGAGTAAGCAAGAAATATTTCTTGGTTTCAACTCTGCGACATAGAAGGAATAGAAAAGGGCCATATAGAACTGTTTTAAAACGTATCAGCCGACCCGGCCTACGAATCTATTCCAACCATCAACGAATTCCTAGGATTTTAGGAGGAATGGGTATTGTAATTCTTTCGACTTCTCGAGGTATAATGACAGACCGAGAGGCTCGACTAGAAGGAATCGGGGGAGAAATTTTGTTATATATATGGTGATCTTTATGATCTACGAATTGCATCCGTAGGAAAACTTCCTATTTTTTTTTTGAAAAAAGAGGAAGGGTTGTCTAATATCACTCCTACTCCATGAGTTGATAATTAAAGGGGTTACCTGGAATGAAAGAACAAAAATGGATTCATGAAGGTTTAATTACTGAATCACTTTCCAATGGTATGTTTCGGGTTCGTAGTGACTTTTCAACATTCCTCTCGTTCGGATACAATCGGAGGTTCAAAATTTCAAGAGACTTATTTTCTTTTCTTCGAAGGAGTAGATTCAAAATTAAAATAAAATTAAGGAGAAACAA